TTTTTCATTTTGGGAATCATCTCGAAAGAGCAAGAGTCAAAAAAGAAATGATTCAAATTCACTCCAGTACTCTATTCTATGTAAAATTCCCTCCAAAAAGAAAATAGAGGCGAAAGATACCAAAGCAGCGGTCTTGTATCAGACTGCCTGTCTTCTTGTAGTTGGATCCCCAAGTTTTTGGAATGCTCCAAACTCTACTTGAGCATCCAAATCTGGGTCAATACCGGCAAAAACATCTCTGAACAAGGTTCTAGCACCATGCCAAATGTGTCCGAAGAAGAAGAGCAAAGCAAACGAAGCATGTCCAAAAGTAAACCAACCCCTCGGACTGCTACGAAAAACACCATCCGATTTCAAAGTCGCGCGATCTAATTCAAAAATTTCACCTAATTGAGCGCGTCTAGCATATTTTTTCACAGTAGCAGGATCACTATAACTGACTCCATTGAGTTCGCCACCATAGAACTCAACGGTTACACCTACTTGTTCAACACTATACTTCGATTCTGCCCTTCTAAAAGGAATATCAGCTCTAACAATTCCATCGTCGTCTACCAAAACGACTGGAAATGTTTCAAAAAACGTAGGCATACGACGTACAAAAAGCTCACGCCCTTCTTTATCCCTAAAGATAGGGTGTCCTAACCACCCAACTGCTATTCCATCTCCGTTATCCATTGAGCCTGCCCTGAATAATCCTCCCTTTGCTGGATTATTGCCGATATAATCATAAAAAGCTAATTTTTCAGGAATTTTCGACCAGGCTTCTGATAAACTTTGATTTTCTGCTAGCCCGGCGCTAACTCTTCGATATATCTCTTGCTGGAAGTAACCCTGATCCCATTGATAACGAGTGGGACCAAATAATTCGATAGGGGTCGTTGCTGAACCATACCACATAGTTCCAGCAACAACAAAAGCTGCAAAAAAGACAGCCGCGATACTACTAGAGAGTACGGTTTCAATATTTCCCATACGCAATCCTTTGTATAGACGTTGTGGCGGTCGGACGCTAAGATGGAATAAACCCGCTAATATGCCCAATGTACCTGCTGCAATATGATGAGAAGCTATTCCTCCCGGAACAAAAGGATCAAAACCTTCCGCGCCCCACGACGGATTTACAGGTTGTACTTTTCCCGTTAGTCCATAAGGATCGGACACCCATATTCCAGGACCGTACAAGCCTGTTACATGAAATGCACCAAAACCAAAGCAAGCCACCCCCGAGAGAAATAAATGAATTCCAAAGATCTTGGGCAAATCCAAAGAAGGTTTTCCTGTACGTTCATCACAAAATATTTCTAGATCCCAATAGACCCAATGCCAGATAGCTGCCAAAAAGCATAAGCCAGAAAACACAATATGTGCCCCAGCTACACCTTCGTAACTCCAAATCCCCGGATTCGTTACAGTCCCTCCTGTAATACTCCAACCTCCCCACGAATTGGTTATTCCTAAACGAGTCATGAAGGGTATAACGAACATACCCTGTCTCCACATTGGATCAAGAACAGGGTCAGAAGGATCAAAAACTGCTAATTCATACAGAGCCATCGAGCCCGCCCAACCAGCAACCAGAGCTGTATGCATTATATGAACGGAAAGCAACCGGCCGGGATCATTCAATACAACGGTATGAACACGATACCAAGGCAAACCCATGGAAAATACCCCTTTATCAAAGAAAAATAAACACTACGTAACTTTATTGCATTGGAAAAGACTATACTATGACTATCTTATGGACCCCCCTTGTTCGGAAGATTATTTCCTAACAAGGGTTAGATTAATATTTAATCTATTCTGTTCGTAATAATGGAAGAATTCTGTTCGTAGGAACAAAGAGAAGCAGATTTATTCTATACTCGATAAGTACCAATACGCAATGGGGAATTGATACCATTTTCTAGGAGTAAATGTGTCCCTCCTTATTTATCATTAGAAAGACCTATTCGTAAAAATTTTCCTTTATTTATTTTGTCTTTCTTTCTGAATTTTTCTAATTTATGGATAAAATAAATATGATAGAGCCAATATTATAATATTATAAAGACAGTAAAACCATATTGTTACGTTTCCACATCAAAGTGAAATATAGTATTTAGTTCTTTTTTCTTTCAATTCATGCCTATTGGTGTTCCAAAAGTACCTTTCCGAAGTCCTGGAGAGGAAGATGCATCTTGGGTTGACGTATAGTGCGACTTGTCAGATATATTGGGTCATATGGGATTTCCCCGTTCTCTCCCCCGATCGAGATATCCTCTGTTTCGCCCAAGAAAGAGAAATTGAATCATCAAAAAATTGGAGCGTGAAGTGCAATTAGATGCATTGTTTGGGGGAATTCATAGTACTATTTTCAATTAGAATAATTTATGGTTGGCTTTGGTTGGACTAAAAAAATGAAGTATCCAGGCTCCGTTTAGAAAAAACCCAATTGGTAATAAATAGATCTATGATTACTACGTGTATCATAAAAGATTCCTGTTTGTTATTTGTA